ACCCATATCAATTAATTTGTAGAATATATACTCATACAAATTACTCATGTGCCAGGAACCAGATTTGAACTGGTGACACGAGGATTTTCAGTCCTCTGCTCTACCAGCTGAGCTATCCCGACCATTCACGACGCATCATCCTCATTTTATTTTAATATAGGACTTGGGTCTATGTCAATTAAAAAAACTAAAAGATATTACAAAGTATTATCCAGGCCCTTGTAGAATTTCTTGTATCTTCAAAAAGAAAACTTTGTAAGTTTCAATACAGTACAAATAATGATATGGATTGTTAATTATTCAAATTTAACACATTATTCAAAGATGCTGATTTACATTTGTACACGTATCATTATCATATATATCACACACAAGGCTTGTGATAAGAAAACATTTTTCTGCTCAGATAGGTTTGTGAAAGAGTAGAGTGAGAATGACTGAGAAACATAACCAATTTCGAGTCGATAATAAAATGAGAAGATAAATAATTAGGGAGGCAACGAGGCAACCAGGTCTTTTTGGGGATAGAGGGACTTGAACCCTCACGATTTCTAAAGTCGACGGATTTTCCTCTTACTATAAATTTCATTGTTGTCGATATTGACACGTAGAATGGGACTCTATCTTTATTCTTATCCGATTAATCAATTCTTAAAAAGATCGATCAGACTATGATGGAGTGAATAATTTGATCAATGACTATTTTTCATCTAAATAGATATATAAAAATTATAGAACCGGTTGGAGTCGTCATTAATCATTTTTAATCATTTGGCGATAGTATTTCAGTAAGTATACATATGTATATATGTTTCATCCTTTCGGAAGTTTCGATGGAAGGATTCCTTTACGAACACAACGCCGCCAACCCCATTTGTTAGAACAGCTTCCATTGAGTCTCTGCACCTATCCTTTATTTATTCTCGCTTTCTGAAACCCTTGTTTGTTTTCATAAAACGGGATTTGGCTCAGGATTGCCCATTTTTAATTCCAGGGTTTCTCTGAATTTGAAAGTTATCACTTGGTAGGTTTCCATACCAAGGCTCAATCCAATTAAGTCCGTAGCGTCTACCAATTTCGCCATATCCCCCCTTTTTTTGTGATGTGATTAGGATCACATCATGATGCCGTTTACCCCTTTTCGTTCATTTCCATTTTTATTATGCTGGAACCGTGGAATTCATTAGATATCGATTCCTGTATTGAAAAGTGTTTGCTCCTATTTGATTTCGTATCTATCTTCTTTCATCTCTATTGGAAACCATACTTGGTCCAATCAGAAATTCAATATAGATATATACCACATAACATATATCTATTATAATATATATATTAGACTTATACATGTCCCTATTTCTATCATTTTTAGTGTGCAATTTTTAATACTTGAACGGTCGATTCTTTTTTTTTTTCGTCTTAGGTTTCGCCTTTCCGAATGAAACCATAGGAATGTTTCATTATGATCTGGATTGCACTTTTCTCTTTTTATCCTTTTCTTAGGGAAGACCATAATAAATAATAAAAAAAACGACAAAGGGCAATTTAGTAATTTCAAATTTCATTAATAGCCATAACTAATCGAATGGATATAATTAATCAATTAATTATTCCGTTAATTTCGAATTAGTTATCAATGAGTTATCAATGAATATTAATGAAATAGGAAATTCTTTTTTATTATATAAATTCTATATTTTCGATTTCAAATATATATAATAATTAATTATATTAATTAATTATATTAATTTAATATATTCTACGATTCTAATTATAGAATAAGATTCTAACTTAATTACTAGAACTTAATTACTAGATTATATTACTAACTTTAGTTACCAAATTCGATTTCAAATTCGAAATATAACTAAATATATAGAAATATAAAACTATGTACTAAAATATTTTATTTCGAATTTATATTTTATATAGTTATAATATAGTTATAGTTTTCTTTTATTTTTATATAGTAATTATATAGTTTTTATATAGTAATTATATAGTAAAATATAAAAAAACAATATTAAAAAAAATAGTAAATTAAATATGGATATACTAAAAAAATCTTAGTATCTAATTAAACAAATTAAGATATTTATTATTGATAAACATATATTTGAGAAATAGATCTAAATTAATAGATCAAAATGAAATGTTTTTGGAAATTAGATTTTCCATTCTTATTCGTTTCTATAGTTGAATTTTTTTACATTTATATCATATTTCTTATGAAATAGCTAAGAATAAAAAGTTAAGATCTTAGTAGCAGTAGTTTACTAAATTAGTATACGTGTACAATTTATATTATGCGAGCCCGCTTAGCTCAGAGGTTAGAGCATCGCATTTGTAATGCGATGGTCATCGGTTCGATTCCGATAGCCGGCTTTTCTCCATTTGTTTTATTTTTTAGATAATTGATAATATGAAATCAAAGTGAAAAGCTTCTTTGCCCTTTCCTAAAGGTCACCGAGCCCTTTCTATTATTTCATAGAAACTTCCAATTATGAATAAAAATGGGATTGGAGGGGTTTGGTCTCTGTAGAACAAATCAATCAAGAAAAGAGCCCTTCATTTTTTTTCTATTATTTCAAATTCTTTTTCTTTTTTATTTATATAATTTATATTTTTTTTTATATAATACAATTATATATATAATATTTATATACAATAAGGTCCGGATATTGATACAATTCCTCTAATTATTCTTTGTAATACTTCAGTAAATTTCGCTTCATTTATCATATTTTAGTTTAGTTTTAATTTTGGTTTATGAAATTTCATAAAAAAAAGGAGTCTTTATGTCGCGTTACAGAGGACCTCGTTTCAAAAAAATCCGCCGTCTGGGGGCTTTACCGGGGCTAACTAGTAAAAAGCCTAGAGCCGGAAACGATCTTCGAACCCAATCGCGCCCCGGCAAAAAATCGCAATATCGTATTCGTTTAGAAGAAAAACAAAAATTGCGCTTTCATTATGGTCTTACGGAACAACAATTACTTAAATACGTTCGTATCGCCGGAAAAGCCAAAGGGTCAACCGGTCAGGTTTTACTACAATTACTTGAAATGCGTTTGGATAACATCCTTTTTCGATTGGGTATGGCTTCGACTATTCCTCAAGCCCGCCAATTAGTTAACCATAGGCATATTTTAGTTAATGGTCGTATAGTAGATATACCAAGTTATCGATGCAAACCCAGAGATATTATTACGGTGAGAGATGAGCAAAAATCTAAGGCTCTGATTCAAAATCATCTTGATTCATCCCCCCCGGAGGAATTACCAAAACATTTGACTCTTCACCCATTACAATATAAAGGATTAGTCAATCAAATAATAGATAGTAAATGGGTCGGTTTGAAAATAAATGAATTGCTAGTTGTAGAATATTACTCTCGTCAGACTTAACCCTAACTAAAATAACATAGGGTTCGGCCAATTTTGCCCCCTTTTTTCGCTTAAGTAAAGGGACTGAGTTAAGTTAAGGGGTTTGGTCTGGGGATTTTTCTCTCATTCATGTATCTCTAGATCAGTAGGGGATTTTAATTCCTTGTCCATTTTGTCCAGTATTTTCGTACCACAGAAATTAGGATTAGGAATAAAGAATCCATATCAAAGAAAAGATACGGGCTAGCTGTTGGAGTATCCATTCTTATTTGATGCATTGTGGCCAGTAACATTGATGAATTAGGTGAAGGATACGGAAAGAGAGGGATTCGAACCCTCGGTAAACAAAAGTCTACATAGCAGTTCCAATGCTACGCCTTCAACCACTCGGCCATCTCTCCTACATAATGATTATGGCCCAAAAACCGAGTAAATAGTGAGTCATTTATATTCATTTTTTATAGGTATGTACATTCTATTTTCACTATAAAAATGTAACTCTAAAAGTATAAAACTTTTCATCAAAGATAAATCCTTCCTCCGAGGCTCGGGATAAAGATAATTTTTTTATGAAAAAAATTGTAAAATTTAAATAAAGATATATATCTATTCATGTTTGCGAAGATATCAGCCCTTTCTAATATTTATACCGGATTAAATCACTCAATTGGAACGAATCCACCGATCGATCTATTTTTTTAGACTATGTTTAATGGCTACCTTTATACCACGATTCTATTTAGTTTAAACTAAAATAATAGTTTAAACTATTATTCCATTTTCATAAAAATTCTAAAATCCCTTTCCTGTTTTCGATTTTTCAACAAGAATTCCTTACTTCAACCTCTTAACCCATAGATTTATTCCAAATTCATGAACCGCCCTTCGGATTTTTATATTTGATTGTATGCGTATACCCACTATACACACAACACAAAACAGACGGTATTCCATTTTAATCATAGAATTATTATTCGACTCTTTTTCCTCTTTGGAATCAAAACTTCTCAAATTATCCTAATCTCTAGGAGAAATTCTTTGATTCTTCAACTTCAATGAAATCGGAATAGTTCCCTTCATTTTTCTATTACTACATTTGGATGAAATCTAATCGGATTCAAATATTAAAAATTTTTTATTGATTCCTGTCAAAAATAAACAATTTGAGTAACAAGGGCGTCTTTTTGTTTTAATGAATCCATTTTTACGTTATTTCGTACTGTACAATTCCTTTGTTTGTGGGATCATTTTCTCACGAAAGGAAATTCAAAAAAATTATAGAATGGATTAATACACCTATGTCTAGATCTGGGATAAATGGAAATTTTATTGATAAAACCTTTTCAATTGTAGCCAATATCTTATTACGAATAATTCCGACAACTTCAGGAGAAAAAGAGGCATTCACCTATTACAGAGATGGTGCGATTTGATTATTTTTATTTTTTTTTTACCGCTCTCAGTCTTAAGAGAAAGACAACATTATTATTAATTATAAAGACAACATTATTATTAATTATTCGGAATAGGAAGAAAAAATTATTGAAAAAAATCTACGCTTGTTGAAGGTGAAGTTTGTAAATAAAGCAACCCCTTCTATCGTGTATCCCCGATTAATGCAGCCTCAGATGCTTCAATTGTCGATTCTAGAGTATTGAGCGAAAGGTTACACCTATAGGTTAAGTTAACCCTACTCCACTAGTACCAATAGGAGGCATAGGGGAAGAAGCACTACCCCTAGGAATCAACACACGAAAACTTTGTTAGAAATGATTCCCTTTACTTATCAGGATCGGGACTAACAAGAATGGTTGGGACAACAAACATCCATCTCGTTCGTATTTTGGATACCCGTATAACCATCGAAGACTGTTGAAGTGACTAATTCCTGCAAATTTAAGGGCGTTGAAGACAAAGAAATTGTTGGGGTCGCCTTTTTTATCTAATATAATACCAACATGCTTGATGTTAAGGAAAGATCTTTTACAAGAAGGTTGGCTAGAGATTTCTTGTAAAAACACCAGCCCCGCTCAGTTTATAATGAAAATCTTTCAATCTTTTTTGATTCCATGTCTTTTTTTCATTATGCACAGAAAGGAGGAGCCGTATGAGGTGAAAATCTCACGTACGGTTCTGGAACGGAGATTCTTTGAATCGAATGACGACCGTAACGGATGTCGGCTCAATCCGAAGGAAATTATGCGGAAGCTTTACAGAATTATTATGAAGCTATGCGACTGGAAATTGATCCTTATGATCGAAGTTATATACTCTATAACATAGGCCTTATCCATACAAGGAACGGAGAACATACAAAAGCTTTGGAATATTATTTTCGGGCACTAGAGCGAAACCCGTTCTTACCACAAGCTTTTAATAATATGGCCGTGATCTGTCATTACGTGCGACTATCTCCACTATAGAAATAAAAAAAAAGGGAAAGAAGAAATCCGTTAATAAATACTATAAAAAAAGTAGGCTTTCTACATATGTATCGTTCAAAACAACGATTTTTATCAGCTGTAGTAAAGAAATAAACTTCATATTAAAGTAGAAATATTAATATGAAGAAATAGGTATGCCTAAATACTTTATTCTATGGATAAAGGATCTAATTGATAGAGGAAGCGCCGTAAAGATAAATTCGCGAGGTTTTGGTCCGATACAATAAGAACTGCTTACTTATGTCATGATATGAGATAAAAGTTAGGAATCAACTTATGTAATAAAGTGGATCCCCTAAGGTATTGAGCAGCGGTGTAGCATCAGATCCCAAAGATAGTAAGTCTTTTCCTTCTTATGAAGGAAGGTCTTTTTCAAAGATTCTATATAAATTTATATATGAAACCGAGATAGTTACCTTTACAGAAAATTCTAATGATAGTGAAAATGCTTATGCTTTATTGTTCTGAAGGTGGGAGAAAAGATAAAACTGATTATTAAGAAAATTTTTAGTTTGAAACTCATGTAATTAACCTCTTTCTTTTGGTTAACTCGAGAAAAAAAGGGATCGCGATATATCTATGAGAAATCTCATTCAATTAGATACGATAGATTACATCAAAAGAATTTGACCGCTGAGCCGTATGAGGTCGGAAACTCTCAAGTACGGTTCTAAGGGAAGGAATTTACCCCCCTATTCCGACCGGGGAGAACAGGCCGTTCAGCAAGGGGATTCGGAAATTGCGGAGGCTTGGTTCGATCAAGCCGCCGAGTATTGGAAACAAGCTATAGCGCTTACTCCTGGCAATTATATTGAAGCACAGAATTGGTTGAAGATTACAAGGCGGTTTGAATAAGAACACTGTTATGTTTATTTAGTTATTTAGTTTCCATTTCTAATTTTTTCTATTTCTATTTGTTATAATTAATTATTTGTTGTCCCTATCGGTCGTCAAATAACTAAAACGGATCGTTTTTCTGGGAAGAACCAATCAAAGAATTTCATTATATCCCTTCTAAAGATCGTTCTATTTCGTCTAATATTTCGTAGGAATAAACGATATACAGATCGATATACAGATCGATATACAGATAAATCGATATACAGATAAAGTAGAGAATCTTTTTAGTTTCTGCTTTTAAAACTAATAAAAAAACCTTCGAATAACTAAATATAAATACTGAGATGTCTCTTAGTTTAGTAATTACTTCTCGCCAAATTTTGAATAGAGTACGGAATAGAGTCACATTAATATGTTATATGCATGCAAGACATAAAGTATAAAGTAGTTCCGTTTAGTAACTTATAATTGAGATATGAATACACTAGATTGCACAAAAAAATGGTTTTTGAGTCAATTCAAAGCCAAGAAAAAGGGTTTATAAGATTAAAAAGGTCCGTTAAGCGCCTCACAGATATGTCATAATAGATCCGAACACTTGCCCCGGATCGACTTCCAGATCATAATTGCTCTAGTGAATAACTAAAGAAAATAGATAGATGGGAGATGTGAAGAGAAAAAAACTAAGTCTAAACATCTCTCATAGGTTCACTAATTACTTAACTATTTATTGGCGGGTCTCTTTGTATGTGTTGTCCGGAAAGAGGAGGACTCAATGATTATTCGTTCGCCGGAACCAGAAGTTAAAATTTTGGTAGATAGGGATCCCGTAAAAA